AATGGAATGCCTGATTAAAGGGTTACCTTGATAGGGTAAATAAAGTAATTTAAATTACTTCCATTACACAAGATAGAATTAAACTATCTCCATTAGTATCAAAAACTAATGTGCATCATACACCTTAGTGTAAATAAAAAGGTAAGCTAATTAAGCTAATGGGTTCATATCCCATTCATAGAGGCATCAATCCTCTCCTTTTTAATGAACAACAACTCTACAAAACTTCTCTTCCTATCAACACTAATGATAGGAACGATCCTGTCCATTTCATCAAACTCCTGATTAGGAGTTTGAATAGGACTAGAGATCAACTTACTCTCGTTTATTCCCATATTGACAAGTAATATAAACATGATAATAAATGAATCAGCGATTAAATACTTTATTGTACAAGCAATAGCATCTACAATATTGTTATTTTCAATTCTGCTGATTCAAATAAAATATCCAATTAGATGGGAAAAACAAATAATTCCATCTATAATAATCTGGTCAAGATTATTATTAAAAATTGGAGCAGCTCCATTTCACTTCTGATTTCCAGAAGTAATGGGGGTATCAAGATGAATAAACTGTTTAATCCTGATAACATGGCAAAAAATTGCTCCTATGATAGTTTTATCATACTGTATCCAACTAAGAACATTTATCTTCTTAGTCAATATCTTAAGAATTTTTATAGGAGCAGTAGGAGGATTAAACCAAACATCATTACGACAAATTATGGCATATTCATCAATTAGTCATTTAGGATGAATAATTGGGTCATTAATTGTTAGAGAAAATGTTTGAGAAATATATTTTCTAGTCTATTCATTATTGAGAATAATTGTAGCCTTGATATTTAAGAGTATAAATTTATTCTTCTTAAATCAAATCTACTTAGCGAATAATGTAAAAACAGAAATTAAATTCATACTATTTCTTTCACTTTTATCCCTTGGTGGATTACCTCCATTTTTAGGATTTCTTCCTAAATGAATTATTATCCAATTACTCATTGAAAATCAAATAACAGCTCTCATAACAATTATAGTAGTATTAACAACTATCACACTTTATTATTACCTACGAATTAGATTTTCAGCATTGATTTTAACATATACAGAAAATTCTTGATCTACCAGAATTAGAAATAAAAAGACAACATTAATTTTATCATCTTCAGTAATAATTTCAACAATAGGCTTAGTTTGTTCATCTACCTTAATTTCAATGTATTAAGGACTTAAGTTAAACAAACTAGTAACCTTCAAAGTTATAATTAAAAGGTGATCTTTTAGGCCTTAGTAATAATTTTACACCTCTAGAATTGCAGTCTAGAATCATAGTTGAATATAAAACCAATATCCTTATTTGGTGAGAGAGAATACATTCCCATAAATAGATTTACAGTCTATCACCTACAAATTCAGCCATCTCACCGCAAAAATGATTATTCTCAACAAACCATAAGGATATTGGCACTTTATATTTTATATTTGGAGCTTGATCTGGAATAGTAGGAACATCGATAAGTATAATTATTCGTGCCGAATTAGGACAACCTGGATATTTAATTGGAGATGATCAAATTTATAATGTTATTATTACAGCTCATGCATTCGTGATGATTTTTTTCATAGTAATACCCATTATAATTGGAGGATTTGGTAATTGACTTGTACCATTAATAATTGGAGCACCAGATATAGCATTTCCCCGAATAAATAACATAAGCTTTTGATTATTACCACCATCATTAACCCTTTTAATTATGTCATCAATAATTGATAGAGGTGTAGGTACAGGATGAACAGTTTACCCACCCCTAGCAGGACCTATTGCTCACGGAGGAGCCTCGGTAGATCTAGCTATCTTTTCACTTCACTTAGCAGGTATTTCATCTATTCTAGGTGCAGTAAATTTCATTACAACAGCAATTAATATGCGATCTGATAGAATAACACTTGATCAAACACCTTTGTTTGTTTGATCTGTAGCAATTACAGCTCTATTGTTATTATTATCTCTACCAGTACTAGCAGGAGCAATTACAATATTATTAACTGACCGAAACTTAAATACATCATTCTTTGATCCTGCTGGAGGTGGAGATCCAATTCTTTATCAACATTTATTTTGGTTTTTTGGTCACCCTGAGGTGTATATTTTAATTCTACCAGGATTTGGTATTATTTCCCATATTGTTTGTCAAGAAAGTGGAAAAATTGAATCATTTGGAACTTTAGGAATAATTTATGCAATATTATCAATTGGATTAATAGGATTTATTGTATGAGCTCATCATATATTTACAGTAGGAATAGACGTTGATACACGAGCTTACTTTACATCAGCAACAATAATTATTGCAGTACCAACAGGTATTAAAGTATTTAGATGACTAGCAACTCTTTATGGAACAAAATTTAATTTTAATCCCCCATTATTATGAGCTCTTGGATTTATTTTTCTATTTACAATTGGTGGATTAACTGGCTTAGTACTAGCAAATTCATCTCTAGATATTGTTTTACATGATACTTATTATGTTGTAGCCCATTTTCATTATGTTTTATCTATAGGAGCAGTATTTGCAATTATAGGAGGTATTATTCAATGATATCCCTTATTTACTGGATTAACCATAAATACTACATGACTAAAAATCCAATTCACTACTATATTTGTTGGAGTTAATTTAACATTCTTTCCACAACACTTTCTTGGATTAGCTGGAATACCACGACGATATTCTGATTATCCAGATGCATATACATCGTGAAACGTAATTTCTAGTATTGGATCAATAATTTCTATTCTTGGAATTATCATATTTATTGTAATTATATGGGAAAGTATAATTACTAAACGAACAATTATATTTAGAACTAATATAAGTAGATCAACAGAATGATTGCAAAATAATCCTCCTGCAGAACATAGATATTCAGAATTACCAATAATTTCTAGATTCTAATATGGCAGATTAGTGCAATAGATTTAAGCTCTAAAAATAAAGGTTTAACCTTTTATTAGAAAATGGCAACATGATCAAATTTATCACTTCAAGATGGAGCTTCACCTTTAATAGAACAATTATCATTCTTTCATGATCACACCATAGTTGTATTATTATTAATTACAGTAATTGTTGGATATTCATTAAGATATATAATAATTATTAATTTTACAAATCGAAATATATTGCATGGACACTTAATTGAAACAATCTGAACAGCATTACCAGCTGTCACATTAATTTTTATTGCATTACCATCACTTCGACTACTCTACCTTTTAGATGATTCAATAGATGCAATAATTACAATTAAAACAATTGGACGACAATGATACTGAAGATATGAATATTCAGATTTTGAAAATATAGAATTTGACACTTATATGACACCAGAAAGAGATCTTAAAATTAATAGATTTCGTTTACTAGATGTTGATAATCGCACAATCTTACCAATAAATACAGAAATTCGTATTTTAACAAGAGCATCAGACGTATTACATTCATGAGCAATTCCTTCTCTTGGAGTTAAAATTGATGCAACACCTGGTCGACTTAATCAGGGAACATTTTCAATTAATCGACCAGGATTATTTTTTGGTCAATGTTCAGAAATTTGTGGAGCAAATCATAGATTTATACCAATTGTAATTGAAAGAACTTCAGTTAAATTATTTATTAAATGATTATCCAAAATAATTTAAGGAGTTAGTTAAATTATAACATTAGAATGTCAACCTAAAATAACTAATAAAAATTAGTACACCTTGACCATCAGATGACTGAAAGTAAGTAATGGTCTCTTAAACCAAAAAATAGTAAATTAACACCTACTTCTGATGAGGTATTAAACTAAATCCCTCAAATATCACCTATTATATGATTTTCTCTATTTGTATTTTTTTCTACTACAATAATTTTATTTAATCAAATAATTTTTTTTTCCTATAAACCAAACATTATCAAAATTATAAAAAAAAGAATAAAAAGAAATAACATTATTTGAAAATGATAACAAATCTATTTTCAGCTTTTGAACCATCAACTAATATTTTTAACCTTTCATTAAATTGAACTAGAACATTTATTGGATTATTATTTATTCCATCAATATTTTGATTATTATCATCACGAATTCAAATCATATGAAATAAAATAAACCTAACTCTACATAATGAGTTTAAAACACTATTAGGACCTAAATCATTTAATGGAACAACATTTATATTCATTTCTATTTTTATTATAATAATATTCAATAACTTTCTAGGATTATTTCCATATATTTTTACAAGAACTAGACACTTAGTATTAACATTTTCAATTGCATTACCTATATGATTAAGATTTATATTATTTGGATGAATTAATCATACTAATCATATATTCACCCATTTAGTTCCTCAAGGAACACCACCAGCATTAATATCATTTATAGTTTTAATTGAAACAATTAGAAATATTATTCGACCAGGAACTTTAGCCGTTCGATTAGCAGCAAATATAATTGCCGGACATTTACTACTAACATTATTAGGGAATACAGGACCATCAATAATAATAAATATAATCTCAATATTGATTTTTGGACAAATACTTCTTTTAATTTTAGAATCAGCAGTAGCTTTAATTCAAGCATATGTATTTTCAATCTTAAGAACTTTATATTCTAGAGAAGTATATTAAACTTATGTTAACAACCCATTCAAATCATCCATTCCATATAGTAGATTATAGACCTTGACCACTAACAGGAGCAATTGGAGCAATAATTTTAGTCTCAGGACTAGCTAAATGATTTCATTTATTTAATACTAACCTTTTTTTTATTGGATTAATAATTACATTATTAACAATAGTTCAATGATGACGAGATGTAATCCGAGAAGGAACTTATCAAGGACTTCATACAAAATTTGTCTCAATTGGATTACGATGAGGAATAATTCTTTTTATTGCATCAGAAGTTTTATTTTTTATATCTTTTTTTTGAGCATTCTTTAGTAGTAGATTAGCACCAACGATTGAACTTGGTATATTATGACCTCCAGCAGGAATTCAACCTTTTAATCCTATACAAATTCCACTACTTAATACTGCTATTCTATTAGCATCAGGAATTACTGTTACATGAGCCCATCATAGACTTATAGAATCTAATCATACTCAAGCACTTCAAGGATTATTTTTCACAGTAATATTAGGAATATATTTTTCAATACTTCAAGCATTTGAATACTGAGAAGCACCATTCACTATTGCAGATGCAATTTATGGATCAACATTTTTTGTTGCTACAGGATTCCACGGTCTTCACGTAATTATTGGTTCAATCTTTTTAACTACATGTTTAATCCGACATATAATGAATCAGTTCTCTCCTAATCACCACTTTGGATTTGAAGCTGCAGCTTGATACTGACATTTTGTAGATGTAGTTTGATTATTTTTATATATTTCAATTTACTGGTGAGGTAGATAGTTATTTTTCTAGTATAAATAGTACATTTAACTTCCAATTAAAAAGATTGACTTATAGTCAAGAAAAATAATCTTAATTACATTAACAAGAATATTAATTAGATTTATTGTACCAATAATTGTTATATTTATTGCAACAATTCTATCAAAAAAATTAATTAATGATCGAGAAAAAAGATCACCATTTGAATGTGGATTCGATCCAAAAAGATCAGCTCGAATACCATTTTCATTACAATTTTTCTTAATTGCAGTAATCTTTTTAATTTTTGATGTAGAAATCGTATTAATTTTACCAATTGTAATTATCTTTAAAACATCAAACATTATAATCTGAACATTATCAACAATATTCTTTATTCTGGTATTATTAGGAGGATTATATCATGAATGAAATCAAGGAGCTCTACAATGAGCAAATTAAAGGGTTATAGTTAATTATAACATTTGAGTTGCATTCAAAAAATATTGATAAAATCAATCAACCTTAAATGAATAAGAAGTAAACATTACAATCAGTTTCGACCTGAAAAATGGTATTAAATATACCCTTATTTTGATTAATTGAAGCCAAAAAGAGGCGTATTACTGTTAATAATACAATTGAACTAAATAGTTCCAATTAAGGAAATGTAAAGCCAATATGAAAGCTGCTAACTTTTTATAATAGCGGTTAAAATCCGTTAACATTTCTATTTATATAGTTTAAATAAAACATTACATTTTCACTGTAAAAATAATATAAAAATATTTATAGATATACCTAAAAGTAAAAATACTTCCTTAACATCTTCAGTGTTAAACTCTATATAAGCTATTTAGGTTACAAAAAGAATAACATAACTAAAATTAATATTCAAAGAATAAAAGTCAATAAATAAATTTTATAATTTGAATCATATCAACTTTGAATAAAATTAATTATATAAATAAATAATCTATATAAACCTTGACCACCAAATAATTCACCCCAACCATAATCAAAAGACTTTGATGAATAATAACCAATCCTTAAAGGTATATAGCTAATTAAATTAGTTGAAAGAAAAGGTATAAATCATATTGAACCAGTAAATCTAACAAAAGATAAAATACTTAAAGAAAACAAATTATAAGAAAATTTAACTCTAGAAATACAATAACCTAAATAAGAACCTAAAACAACCACTAAAATTGTTAAAAACTTTAAATAATAAGGTAGAACAATTATATAAGGAATAGGAAAAATTAATCAAGACAAAAATCTCCCACCAAAAACAGCAACAAATAATAAAGATAATATACCAAAAGAAATAAAATGTCTTCTATCATCAAATGAAAAACTAGAATAAAAATTATTATCACCTAATATTGAATAATAAAATAAACGAAAAGAATAAGAAGCTGTTAATCCAGTAGAAATAAAATATAATAAAAAAATAAAACAATTAATTCATCTTAAACAAACCATCTCAAGAATTAAATCCTTTGAATAAAATCCAGCCAAAAAAGGTATACCACATAAAGACAATCTAGAAACATTAAAACAAACAGAAGTTAAAGGTATAAAATTAACAATTGAACCTATAAAACGAATATCTTGAGAATCTTTTAAATTATGAATTATTGAACCTGCACATATAAATAATAATGCCTTAAATAAAGCATGAGCTAATAAATGAAAAAAAGCAAGTTTTAAATAACCCATAGATAAAATTCTTATCATTAAACCAAGTTGACTCAAAGTAGAAAGAGCAATAATTTTCTTCAAGTCAAATTCAAAATTTGCCCCTAAACCAGCCATAAATATAGTTATACAACCAATCAGTAATAAAAATCAACCAAAATTATAAACATTTAATATAGGACTAAAACGAATTAATAAATAAACTCCAGCAGTAACAAGAGTTGAAGAATGAACCAAAGCAGAGACAGGTGTGGGAGCAGCTATAGCTGCTGGAAGTCAGGAAGAAAAAGGAATTTGAGCTCTTTTTGTTATAGAAGCAAGAATAATTAATATAGTAATAATCTTTATTTCTAAAGAATTAGAAATAAAACCATAATAATAAATATAATTCCAACCACCAAAATTTAACATTCAAGCAATAGAAATTAAAATAGCAACATCACCAATTCGATTTGATAAAGCAGTTAATATACCAGCACTGTAAGACTTTACATTTTGATAATAAATAACTAAACAATAAGATACTAAACCTAAACCATCCCAACCCAATAAAATACTAATTAAATTTGGACTAATAATTAAAAGGCCTATAGAAAGAATAAATATTAAAACAATTATAATAAAACGATTTATATTCAATTCACCAGATATATAATCCTCTCTGTAATAAATTACTAAAGAAGAAATATATAAAACAAAAGATATAAAAATAAGAGATATTCAATCAAAAATAAAAGTTATAACTAATATACAACCATTTAAACTAAAAAGCTCCCACTCAATAAAAACTCTATAATCAAGAATTAAATAATAAACACCTAAGAGTAAAACAAAAGTTCTTGAAAGAAATAAAGAAAAAAAACTTAATGAACAAATAGATAGTAAATGCATGACCTAAGATGAAAAACTCATATCTTTGATTCCACAAAACAATATTTTATATAAAATACTTAAGCCAAATTAAAAATAAAAATATTCACCCTTTAAACATAGAACATTTAAAGGTAATCAATGTAAAAATAACAAATGATATTCTCGAAAATAACCTAATGAACAAGTATAAACACCTATATAATAAGTACCATGTTGAGAATAAGAATATATGTATAATGTATAAACAGCTCTTAAAAAAGATAAAAAAATCAATGCCAAAAATCTTAAAGTACATCAAGATATAATTCCATTTAATAAACTCAATTCACCAAATAAATTTAATGAAGGAGGAGCAGATATATTTGATGATCTTAAAAGAAATCATCAAAGAGATATTGTAGGCATAAGGTTAATTATACCTTTATTGATTAATAATCTTCGTCTACCTAAACGTTCATAAATAATATTTGATAAACAAAATAAACCAGAAGAGCATAAACCATGACCAATTATTAAAGAAAATGAACCTATACAACCTCATCAATTTATAGTTATTAAACCACCAATAACCATTCTTATATGAGCAACAGAAGAATAAGCAATTAAAGACTTTAAATCAACCTGACGAAAACAAATAAATCTTACAATAACACCACCAGATAAACCTAAAGAAAATCAAAAATAATTAAATTTTAATCCCAAATAAGAAATAACCTTCATAACACGAAAAATACCATAACCACCTAACTTTAATAAAACACCAGCAAGAATTATACTACCAGAAATTGGAGCCTCAACATGAGCCCTAGGAAGTCAAAGATGAACTAAAAATATGGGTATTTTAATTAAAAAAGCTAAAAACATAAAAACATAAAATATAAAATAATAAGAACCAAAATCAATTAATAAAGGAAAATAAAGAGTATTTAAAACATTATAAATTTTAAATAAAACTATTAATAAAGGTAATCTAGCAACTAAAGTATAAAAAATTAAATATAAACCAGCCTGTAAACGCTCAGGCTGATAACCCCAACCTAGAATTAAAAGTAAGGTAGGAATTAATCTAGATTCAAAAAAAATATAAAATGATAATAAACTTAAACTAGAAAAAGAACAGTAAAGTATGATCAACAAAACTAAAACAATAAAAATAAAAAAATTTGAATGATAAGAAAATAAATAAACTGAACCTCTAGCAGTAATTATTAAAGAACAAATCCAGAAACTTAATAAAATTAACCCAAAAGAAAAATAATCAAAACCAAAATAATATCTAATTATATTTAAATCAGCATATGAATAAAATAAAATTATAAAAATAAAACTTGATAAAAATATTAAAGAATGAACCAATCACCAACAATTATATAAAAAACAAAGAGGGGTCAAGAAAATAATTATAAACAAATATTTTAACATAAAGATAAAGAAAAAGAGTTTAAAAAATCATTTCCATGAGAACGAATTATAGAAACCAAAATCGAAAGACCCAAAGCCCCCTCACAAACAGAAAAAATCAAAAAAACCACAGGAAAAAAGTAATCATAATCAAACTCTATGAGAAAAATAATAATTAATAAAAATAAAGAAAGAACAATATACTCTAATCTTAATAAAACCATTAATAGATGCTTACGCTTAGAAGAAAAAACATAAACACCAGCAAAATAAATTAATAAAGAAGTAAAAATTGAAAATATATACATTAGTTTTAATAGTTTTATAAAAAACGTCGGTCTTGTAAACCGAAAATAAGAAAAGCCCCACTTTTAAAACTTCAGGAGTAAAAAAAACTTTTATCCTTGATCCCCAAAATCAATATTTTAAATGAAACTAACTCCTGAAATGACCAAAATATTAATTATAACATTATCAAATATAATGAATATTAATTTTATTAAATTAAATCATCCTATATCAATAATAATATTTATTATTATTCAAACTATTATTATTGGTCTAATTACAGGAACAATAATAGAGAGTTTTTGACTATCATATATTCTATTCTTGACATTTCTGGGTGGAATACTAGTTTTATTTATTTATATTACGAGAATTTCATCAAATGAATTATTTAACCTAAAATCTATTACTATAATAATTTCAATTGTTTTATTCTTTATCACTTCAATAATTTTAATTATTATAGATAAAATAATATTTTTAGATTTAATAAAAAATACAGAAACTATAAATATTAATAACTCTATTAATTATCAAGAAATAACCATATCTTTAGAAAAACTTTATAATAAACCAATATTTATTATCACTATGATAATAATAATTTACTTGTTTCTTGTATTAGTAGCAGTAGTAAAAATTACTAATATTAATCAAGGGCCAATTCGAAAAATAATATAACTGTACTAATGAATAAACCTCTTCGATTAAAACATCCATTAATTAAAATTATAAATAATTCTTTAATTGATTTACCAGCTCCAACAAACATTTCATTCTGATGAAATTTTGGATCACTATTAGGTTTATGTTTAATTATTCAAATTGTTACTGGACTATTTTTAGCCATACATTATACACCCAATATTGAAATAGCTTTTAGAAGAGTTGTTCATATTTGTCGAGATGTTAATAATGGTTGAATTCTTCGTACATTGCATGCAAATGGAGCATCTATATTTTTCATTTGCATTTATTTACATGTAGGACGAGGAATCTATTATGGTTCATATTTATATGTTCATACTTGAATAATTGGAACAGTAATTTTATTCTTAGTTATAGCAACTGCATTTATAGGTTATGTTTTACCTTGAGGACAAATATCATTTTGAGGAGCAACAGTAATTACAAACCTTTTATCAGCAATCCCATACTTAGGAACAAATTTAGTTCAATGAGTTTGAGGAGGATTTGCTGTTGATAATGCAACATTAAATCGATTCTTTACATTTCATTTCATAATACCATTCATAATTGCAGCAATAGCTGCGATTCATTTATTTTTTCTACACCAAACAGGATCAAATAATCCAATTGGATTAAATAGTAATATTGAAAAAATTCCTTTTCATCCTTACTTTACATTTAAAGACCTAATTACATTTGTATTTATATCATCATTATTAATTATATTGTGTTTAATTAACCCATATATATTAGGAGATCCTGATAATTTTGTACCTGCTAACCCTCTCGTAACACCTATTCATATTCAACCAGAATGATATTTCCTATTTGCATATGCTATTTTACGGTCTATTCCTAATAAATTAGGAGGTGTAATCGCATTATTTCTATCAATTAGAATTTTAATAATTCTACCATTTTATAATAAAACTCAATTTCGTGGAATTCAATTTTACCCAATAAACCAAATTTTATTTTGAATTATAGTAATTATTGTATTTCTTTTAACATGAATTGGAAAACGACCAGTTGAAGAACCATATATCTTAACAGGGCAAATTTTAACAATCATTTATTTTTCCTATTTTTTAATTAATATTCATATTGCTAATATATGAGATAATCTAATTAAGAAATAATTTTATTAAGTTAATTAACTTAAGAAAAGTATATGTTTTGAAAACATAGAATTAGAAGTTTAATTCTTCTATTAACTTATTAATTCTTAAAATATTTAACTAAATTAATGAAGTTAATAAAATCTTAAAACCAATAAAGAAAATAAAAAAATTTAAAGATAAAGGTAAAAATCTCTTTCAAGCTAAATATATTAATTTATCATAACGGAAACGAGGTAAAGTACCACGAACCCAAATAAATAAAAATGATATAATAGTAAGCTTTATATAAAAAATATAAGAATAAAAATCCCCACCTAAGTAAATTAAGGTTAATAATATTCTTATAAAAACAATTCTTGTATATTCAGCTAAAAAAATTAAAGTAAATCCACCAGAACCATATTCAATATTAAACCCAGAAACTAGTTCAGATTCACCTTCAGCAAAATCAAAAGGTGTTCGATTAGTTTCTGCTAAACATGAAGCAAAACAGGATAAAAATAAAGGAAAAGAAATTATTACAAACCAACAATAAAACTGATAGTTTATAAAATCTAATATATTATAGCTCCCAATTAAAATAATTAAAGATAATAAAATTAAAGCTAATCTTACTTCATAAGAAATAGTTTGAGCAACAGAACGTAAAGAACCTAACAATGAATAATTTGAATTAGATGATCAACCAGCAATTATTACAGTATAAACACCAATTCTAGTACAACATAAAAAAAATATAAATCCATAAGGGAACGAACATATATAAGTTAAATAAGGAAAAACTATTCAAACAATTAAAGAAATAGTTAAATTTAAAACAGGCGAAAAATAATAAAGTAAATAATTTGACATAATAGGAATAGGTTGTTCCTTACATACTAACTTAATAGCATCACTAAAAGGCTGAGGAATACCAATAAACCCAACTTTATTTGGTCCTTTTCGAATCTGAATATATCCTAATACCTTTCGCTCTAATAAAGTTAAAAAAGCTACACTAATTAAAACACAAATAATTAGAATAAGAAAGTTTAAAATAAATATTAATAAATCATAAAGTATCAATACTATTTATAGAAAAATCTATATAAATGAATTCTAAATTCAACACACTAATCTGCCAAAATAGCAACAATTAATTTTAATCATTATAAAAAAAATATTTCACCCATATGGTCCTTTCGTACTAATATGAATTTTTTTATCTCAGGATAGAAACCGACCTGGCTTACGCCGGTCTGAACTCAGATCATGTAAGAATTTAAAGGTCGAACAGACCTAATCATTGGGTTACTGCACCCAAAACTTTTCTTAATCCAACATCGAGGTCGCAATCTGCTTTGTCAATATGAGCTCTCAAAAACAATTACGCTGTTATCCCTAAGGTAACTTAATCTTATGATCATAAATTATGGATCAAAACAAACATAAATTAATGATTTTATAATGAAGAGTTTATCAATTCTTCATATCACCCCAATAAAACATTATCATTTAATATTTAAAGACTATCTTAAAAAAATATTTAATTAAAATGTCAAGCTCTATAGGGTCTTCTCGTCCTAAAGAAAAATTTAAGCCTTTTAACTCAAAAGTTAAATTCTAAGATTTATTAAGAGACAGTTGATTTTTCGTCAAACCATTCATTCCAGCCTCTAATTAAGAGACTAATTATTATGCTACCTTTGCACGGTCAAAATACCGCGGCTCTTTAAAATTTTCAGTGAGCAGGTTAGACCTTAAAATATTATCAAAAGGACATGTTTTTGATAAACAGGCGAAAATCAATTTTGCCTAATTCCTTATAATAAATTTTAAATTTAAACCATTATAAACAAAATAAATATACTAATTCTACCATTATTACAAAAGTTTAAATATTAAACCTATTATCTTAATAAAAAACCTAAAACAATTATAAAATTATATTTTAAAATAATGAACTAAAACGTAATCTAAAAAATAGCTGGTTTAAAGCTTATTATTATATTTATAATTAAAAAAATTATAGAATATTAATTCTAGAGCTTATCCCCTAAAAAATAAATAATTTAATATTTTTAATTTAAAAATTAAATAAAACATTAAATCTAAAAATTAAATTTTTCTCTTAAGAAACTAGATATCTTAGGAAACGAATAACATTTCATCTCTAAAAATTAATTTTTAATAATTATGCAACATTAACTAAAATTAATTTTTAAATCAACCTAAATCGAGAATAGTAAATAAATACTTTAACTTTAATAAACCCTGATACAAAAGGTACAATAAATTAAATTTACTTTTATTAATTTAAATTAATATTTCATAATCCAATTACATTACTAATAAACTATAATAATATAAATCTATTCCTTAAAATATACTAAGACAAAATGAAATAAAGTTATTTCTATTAAATTTTAAAATAAACAAAAATTTTAAATAATACAATAAATATCAAGAAATCCTGAATTGCACAGAAAAATTTTCAGTGTAAATGAAACACTTTACTAATAAGTTATATCTTGATAATCTTTCTAGATACACTTTCCAGTACATCTACTATGTTACGACTTATCTCATCTAAATCAAACATAACTTTAAACTAAAGTAGATTATTCAATAATGAGAGTGACGGGCGATGTGTACACACTTCAGAGCCAATATCAATTAAATTAAATAAATTAAATTACCATTAAATCCACCTTCATTAATAGTATTACACTATCAAATACGTAATAAACTCAAGTTTATTGTAATCCACCTCCCCTTAATTATAAGCTGCACCTTGACCTGAAATATTTTACAATCATAAATCAAGAAAATTTTAACTTCAATAAGATTTTCTTATAACGGAGATATACAAACAAATAAATTAAGTAAAGTTAATCGTGTATTATCAATCACGGGGCAGATTCCTCTAAATGGAATAAAATACCGCCAAATTCTTTGGGTTTAAAGATTCTAACTAATAGTACCCAGGCAAATTAAATTAACACTCAAAATAATAGGGTATCTAATCCTAGTTTATTGTTTAAGTTTCACAGGTTCATAATAAGAATTAAAAAAAAATTTAAAATTTCACCCTATAAATTTATAAGTTAACCCTAAAAATATAAATAACTGTTTTAACCAAAAATATTCATTTACATTAATCGTTTAACCGCGTCTGCTGGCACGAAATATGACAATAATAAATCAATTGCTAATTCCAAAATTAATTGATAATTAAATTAAATCACTGCAAAAAGAACTTTTAGTTTAACAAAACTTACATATAATACAAAGAAAAAATGAATAAATAAGCAAGAATAAAACTTTTAAGAAAACAAACTGAACAATTATACTACAAAAAATTAATGGTTAAAATAGAAGAAATTCAAAAAACCTAGAAAATAAACAAAAAATACAAAATAAAAGACTAAAAAAAATTAGAATATTACTTCTCCTCGAACAACAACAACTTCTCTATTATATAGGAAAAAAATAAACACAGGACTAAAAATAACGAAATGTTCGAATATTTCTTCTATTTAATCTTTACCTTTTTTTAACTATATGGTAAAGATTAAATAATATAAATCATTTAAATTAATATAATGTTGCTTTTAATATAATATGAGAAAGTATATAATTAAATTCATTATATTAATATATATATAATTATATATACATAATAGATTAATTTAATTAGATAATTATATAATTATAATTAATATAATTGATTATATTAAATACTAATTATATTAATTAAATAAGGTATATTGTTTATATCCTATATTAATAATGTAAAATATTTATCTATATTAAACAAATATTTTATTATGTAATAATTTCTTTTGCCTAAAAAAATATATAAGTAGCTAAAACTTTTGGTAAAGATATGTTGTATAATAATCGCTTATTGTACAATAAGATCAATAGCTGTATTGTAAATAGATATAATATATAATTATAAACCATTTATATTAAAACGAAAGCCTACTATTAAAAAATCATGAAACTTTCATGGTTTAGATGAAAAACACATACAATTAATTTTAACAATAGCTACTTTTATTTTGTACATAAAATACAGAAAATGCAAAAAAAAAAA